ATAAAGGTATTGACTTTCTTAATAGCATTATTGATTAGAAATGAATTTTCTAACATTTGACTCCGTACCACTGAAGGGTTCATTCCCAGGTTTGAAAGATATCCTAAAAATTCAAAAGAATGATTGGATGATTGGTTTATATAAATCTTTCTTGGATAAAACCACAGCGAAAAATGCCATTGCCAAAAAGTGATAAGGTAATATTTCCATTTATTCATGAAAAGAGGTGTCCCTTTTGAAGCCAGAATGGCTTTTCTTTGATACCTAATATAATGGATACAAGGTTCCTTGACCAACCATAGGTTCGCCCGAAAATCCTTAACTTTTACAAAGACATTCACAAGACGTTCTATTTTTCCATAGAAATAGATTCTTTCAAGAAAAACCCCAAAGGGTGTTGATCGTAAATGAGAGGATCGGTTACGTAGAAAGACGAAAACGGATTCGTATTCACATACATGAGAATTATATACGAATAAGAATAATCTTTGATTTCTTTTTGAAAAAGAGGAACTGGCTTTCTTTGGAGTAATAAGATTACTCCAATTCCAATACTTATTCAGAAAGAATCGTAATAAATGCAAAGAAGAGGCGTCTTTTACCCAATAGCGAAGAGTTTGAACCAAGATTTCCACATGGATGTGGTGGGGTATTAGTATATCTAATACAAAATTTAAATGTGAAAAGTTATCCTCTAAAAAGGGAAATATTGAATGAATTGACCGCAAATTCTGAGATTTTACTATCTTTTTATTTGTCCCTTCTAGACAAGATATTAATCTTAGAGAAAATGGAATTTCCACAATAAAAGTAAACCCCTCTGATATGATTTGAGAATACAAATTTTTGTTGCGCGCCCAAAATGGATTTTGGTTAGAATCATTAGGAGAAATAATCAAATGGTTCTGTTGATACATTCGATTAATTAATCGTTTTACAACCAGTAAACTGGATTTATTGGCATAACCCGGATTTTCCGCCAAAATAGATCTACCGAAACCACGCTCATGAGCAAATGTATAAATATACTCCTGAAAAATAAGTGGATATAAGAAATCGTGTTGTTGAGATCTCTCTAGATATAAATATCTTTGGATTTCCTCCATTTGAAATTTGATTTGAATCAAAAGTAGCAGATTGGGGTGATTATCAAATGATACATAGTGCGATAAAGTAAAAACAAGCTATTCTAGTAAGAATAGAAAACCCGGAGACAGGTAAACTTATCAACAGACCCTCTACCCCCTATAATTGGTCTATGTTATAGGATAACAAGATGGTTAGAAATCTTTTATTTTTTTAACCTAATCGCTCTTTTGATTTCCGAAAAAACTTTATTTATCAATATACTGCTTCTTTTACACACACCCATTCATTCCATAATAGAGAATGCTAATAGTTAGGATTCATTAAAAAAATATAGAATCCACTCGTGGGGGAGAAGTCTTTCCCGTATTCAGGCACTAATCTATTTTTAACATCTAATTAGATCGGGAAATTATTCAAATTAAGAACAGAAGCTAGTTGCTTTTTCTTTCTAATAATTAATTGAAGCCCTAGGGCCCCTATCCATTTATTCATTCGACCCAACTTTACTTGGTTCCGTTCCAAGAATTCTAACAAGACTTTGTATCGATCCGAGAAGAATGAAATATCCCCAGAACTCTCTATTGATACGACATGCTATTTTTTCCATTTATTCCCTTTTAGGATCAGTCGTGGTCTTACAAACCATACCAATGGTATGGACGAATTTCTCACTTCATCCAAATGTGTAAAAGATTCTAGCCGCACTTAAAAGCCGAGTACTCTACCGTTGAGTTAGCAACCCGAAGAAAATCGCGATTAAACAAAACTTCAACTACAGGGAGAAACAATAAAAATCAATTTAATTCAATTTAAACAAAGAGAAAGAAGATTATACAAGTTAATCAAACCGTTGAGCTAACAAATCTACAAAAAGGATTTTCTTAAGGGATTCGAAACATAAAATAAAAATGATTAGATGAAAATACAAGAAATTCTCAGATAAAAGAAAAAATCTACAGAACGTTATAAATTGATAGAGCACTTCTTGTGTTATCTACCCTTTTAATTCAACCCAAAAAAACTTCTTCTATCAAAGAAAGCATGATTTGCATTTTGAATTAAAGTAAAAAACCTATGGGACAGAAATAAAGCTAAATAAACATAAACCCAGTTCACTTATTACGTTACGATGAATTATATTTGTTCAATACAATGTTGTCAATATAAATGTTGAGAAAAGAGCACAGTACAATAAAAAAAATTGCATTGAAATATATTTTCAATTCTTTGAATTTCAATTTAACAACGATATTCCAAATAGTTTTGGTTTAGGTTGACACTGCATAACATATCTAATCTACCTAGGTAGAATAAAGGATAAATCGAAGAAGAAAAAAGGAGGAGTTATATATAACGGCTTTTTTATTTAGTCCATAATGTATTTCATCAATTTAAGTGGAATAAGCAAAGTGGATTCCTTGTTGGTTAATAGAGTTACAACAAAAACCACACAATTGATGAAGGAAATGTCCGAATTGGTTTGCTAATTAAGAAGATCGATAAACTCAAGTTTTGTCGTTCTAGGCCATCGTATTCGACGGAAACAATGATAAATAAATACGAATACAGTAGAAAAGGGGGGATCAAAAAAACAAATCAGAGAAAAATTATACAAAGTTATATACAAGCTGCGACCCCCCATATGATATGGTATTTCTTTAATTTAATTAGGCAGAAGTTCCTTAAAAAGTTCCGCTTTATTTAAAAGATTTTGAACCGTTCCTGTAGGTTGAGCACCCCTTTCAAGGAAATATAGAATAACAGGAACATTTAAATAAGTTTGATTTTTTATTGGATCATAAAAACCCACTTTTCTAAGATCTTTTCCTTCTCTTCGGGATCGAACATCAATTGCAACGATTCGATAGATGGCTCATTGGGATAGATGTAGATGAATAACACCCCCCCTAGAACCGTATAAGAGGTTTTCTCCTCGTACGGCTCGAGAAAAAATGATTTGATTCGAAGTTTTGTCTATGTATGCAATTCTAATAAATTAAATGACAACTGGGCCTAAAAAATCAACTAGACTATGATTTCGATTTCAGTCTTTTTTTCTTCCTGAGAAGGAAGAAAGAAACCATCCGTACTCATAACTCAAGTTGGATAACTCTTCAAATAGTTCAAAGGAAAAATTTGGAGTCCATTTTATTTATTGAGTAGTCTTTCCCCCTTTCTGTTAGTCTGATCCCGCTAGGGAGACTCTCAAGAGAATTATATTATTATTATAAAATTATAAATTAAAGGGTATTTCCTTGTTCGTAGATACTTTAATCCTTAATTTTAAATCATTGGGTTTAGACATTACTTCGGCGCTTCTTAATTCTTTCAAAATGGCAGCAACAAACCCCTTAGTTGATTTATTTCTAGCAAAGAATCGTATAGGCAGTTAATTCCCGCGCGATGCACCTTGAATCGAAAAAGTTTGATCAATCCGACCAAGTTTTGCTTTTGAATTGGAAACTTGGTCGGATTTGATCCTTTCTATTTATAACTTATATATATAGAAGATATATTTACGAAGTTGTTCCAATTAATTGGCATTAACCCTAGATCCTTTTCCCCCAGAAATGAATTAATCCTTTCTACCCGAGCTCCACCGTAAACTATATTACAACCCAACAAAAAATGTTGGGTTCAAGTGTAACAGAACAAACAATGTCGAGCCAAGAGCACCCTCATTCCTAAACAAATGGAAGGTGGTGGGGTTTTAATCCACAACGGACCGTGTCCTTCAAGTCGCACGTTGCTTTCTACCACATCGTTTCAAACGAAGTTTTACCATAACATTCCTATAATTTTGAACCGGTATGGAATTGATTCAATCATGGAATCATGAATAGTCATTGGTTCTGCTCTCCATAGACTCTGACTACGAAAATCAAAATATAGGGTCAGTTTAAATTTTAAATTAAATAATGAAAGGATTACAAAAACCAAAAAATTCTTGTCATTGAAATAAAACTATACATACTTTATAAAATAAACTAAACATTTCCTCATTTTATACGAGGAAATGATTGATATGTATTTTGTTTAAAATGGGGTTGGGTAATTATTTAAAGAATCGACTCTTATCATAAAATGAATAACAAAGCATAGAATAAATCCCCCCTGCCTCAATCGTTACATAGATTCCCAGTTTTAAATTAGATCCAAACACAAAATACCTAAATAAAACGAGATTTAAAGAAAAAACATACATTTATTGTCTCTCTCACATATTTCTATATGATAATGATATGGAACTTGCTCGTTTGTTAATGAAATTCAGACAGACACAGATATTAAAATTAATATGGATTGACTCCTAACCACCCCCGTCTTCTTTATATGAAAATAATGAAACATAAAAACGGATATGCGCTGGGACGGAAGGATTCGAACCTCCGAATAGCGGGACCAAAACCCGTTGCCTTACCGCTTGGCTACGCCCCATTTTAATTTCTAATCTACGCTAAGAAACAATAATATTGTTATTGGTTGTTTGTCAACTCTAGTACAAATATCCTATATATCTATAGAATAGATTAGTACTGGGATTTTGATACATATAGATATAGAATTCAACTGAATTTATTGATCATTACATAGAATTCAATTAAGATATTGAATGAAAGTATGATTTCTTCTATTCTCCTTTGAGAATTGGAGGATTTTTGGTTGGGTGGATTCAAAGAAAAAGAAGGATTTTTTGTCTACCTTAGTTACTTTCTTCCTTTTTATTTATATCAAAAACTCAATCAAAATGCAATTATCTCAAAGAACAAAATGTCCGTTATGCTTAATACCGTTAGTTTAATCTGTATTAATTCTGCCCTTTATCCGAGCAGTTTTTTCTTCGGCAAATTGCCCGAAGCCTATGCTTTTTTGAATCCAATAATAGATATTATGCCAGTCATACCTCTGTT